ATTATATTGACAATTTCAAAAAACTGTTCATACTATGAACATAGTAGAATGGCGGTCGGGCAAGTATGCCCCCATCGTCTAGTGGTTCAGGACATCTCTCTTTCAAGGAGGCAGCGGGGATTCGACTTCCCCTGGGGGTAGGGTACTACGAAAGGAAGTTGATCGTGGATTATCAATAAAGACTGAAATTGATTCTTCCTGGGTCGATGCCCGAGCGGTTAATGGGGACGGACTGTAAATTCGTTGGCAATATGTCTACGCTGGTTCAAATCCAGCTCGGCCCAATAATTCGCCGATCCACCATGAAATGATGTAACCATTTGTTGTTCTCCGGAAATGCCTGATGCGCTCTGATACGGAAGAATAAAAATCTGATACATCCCTACCGCTATTTATTTTATTTTTATTACGTATTTTTTCCACAAATTCAGATCTCGCTAATGATCTAGATTCATATCAAGATCTGTAAGTATAAAGTCTAAGGAAAGGAGTAAAGTAAATAAAAAAGACTCTTTTTTTTTTCATTGATTCATTGAAAGATTTTTTTTCAATCGATTTGGCAATAACGAACAGATTACTAGTAATCCGTGTCGATCTTGCTAAAGTGCATATCCATATAGATATCAATATATCAGTCCCGCCCCTGCAAGTTACAACACGATGATTCTAATCTAAAATCGAAATAGAAAGGGTTTGGATGAAATCGTAAGAATATGCATGCTGTACGCTTTTTTTGTTCCCTGGGATTGTAGTTCAATTGGTCAGAGCACCGCCCTGTCAAGGCGGAAGCTGCGGGTTCGAGCCCCGTCAGTCCCGATGGATAGAAATCCAATAAAAAAATACATCAATTCATTTCTTCTGTGAAAGGGAGTCAAAATAACAAAAATAATCTCATTCCTAACAGGGTCTTTTTTTTCGTTTCACATTTCTCATCAAACCAATATGGTAATTTCCATTTCTTCAACTAATACTGATTGATGGAAAAGAAACATATGTGGATTAGTACAATTATTAGTAGCGTCATATTCAGGATTCCAAGAGAGTACTACTAGACCTGGCTTTTTTCGATTACTTCCGATCTGTGTAATGAAATAGAGTACTATAGAATATGTTTACTGCGAACACACACACAAATGGAATTTGCACGATACAAAAAAAATTGAACACAGTTCCTTTGATAGAATACTTTAGGATTAAAAGGATATCCTTTTCTGGCTCCGATTTTTTATAACCTCAAGTACTAATTTCAATTCCTAATTATTTGCATTTGAAACAATCTATCTCATTCAAATTTCACAATGAACTTTTGATATATGTTTATCCTATTACTAATCCAAGGATGAGAATATAAAAAAAAAGTAAAGGAATTATTGATTGGATCAGAAATCTAATTTTTTAATTTGGTATGGATAAAAGATCTTCCTATGTTATACTATTCAATTCTCGACGATGAATCGATTTGATAGCTCAGATATTGTTATTCATGATATTGATCCGATTCGATATCATCAAGATGTAATTTATATCATTTAATTTACCGACGAAAGGTTTATCATCTCTATGGGATTAAATCCCGAGTTATTGCGAATTAAAGAGAAATCAAACGATGAGATTATGGAAGTAAATATTCTCGCATTTATTGCTACTGCACTGTTCATTCTAGTTCCTACTGCCTTCTTACTTATAATTTACGTAAAAACAGTAAGTCAAGGTGATTAATTTGACTTAAACTTGACTTCTTAGTTCAATGATTGAAGAAAAAAATGAAAAAGGATTTTAATTTTCGCGTCTTACTCTTAAATGAAATGATCGGACTAGAATCAGCAGTATTCTATGAAATCTGATAGTATGGTAGAAAGAAATAAAATCTATTTCTTTCTACCATACTATCTATTATTGTAGTGTATAAACTATTATTGTAGTGTATAAAGTTTTACTCTATAAAGATTAATATGGATCAATCTACAATATGTATCCTCATATATAGAATATCAATCACATATATGTAATGTACATAGCATCCCAATTTTTTTCTTTGTTTCATCTATTTGATTTGTATTGGTTCCAATCAATCTGAAATAATCAAAAGGTTCTTCCGATTACAATTTATAGATTTCTGATTATTTTCAAGACCAATCCCGGTATCATATTAAAAAAAAAAAGAATCTTTTTCGCATTCCGAAGAAGTAATTAATTAAATAGTTGACAGATGATCCGGGGTTCTATGGGAAACTTTTTCCTATTTCGAAAAGATTAGTAAAACCCAACCGATTTTTAACGTTTGAACCATGATATGAAATGAAAGCATAAATCCAATTCCGAAACAAAAATAAAATAATAAACCGAATAATAAAACAAGCGGTAAGCACGTAATATGTGACTCGCCTAAGGCAACGGCAATATCTTATTATGTGTAGTATCTCGTTAGACAACTACTATGTCTATCTTGTTTCCTATAGAAAGTGTGTATCCGCTTAATAACTCATAACAGTTTCTTTTCTCTTTGAAAAAAGGGGAAAAAAATAAATAAAAAAGGGGTTCCGCGGTTCCTCATTGTCCATATATAACTTTGGTAAGAGCCAGTTCATCGAAATATAAATTTTAGAAAGAATTCGGTTGGAATAAATTTCCTATTATTTGTATTCCCTTGACTTTCAAAATACGAACATGGGAATAATTCAAATATTTGTTTGATTGAAAGAGTATTTTCAATTTCTATATTATCCATAGAATACATTACTCCACTCGAATACACTATAATTCCGAAATGCAGATATTTTTTAATTCAATTTCTAATTAAATATAAAAATGAAAAAAATTTAAGAACCCGTCTATGAAACAATTGATACAGTTTGATTTTAGTTTTTTCCCTCAACTCAATTAGTAGTACCTTTAGAGTCCACTTCTTCCCCATACTACGAGGGAAAGGGAAAATGTAAAGACTACCATTAAAGCAGCCCAAGCGAGACTTACTATATCCATGTAAATTCTGTCTCCTATCTCTATCAATATGAAGGAATTATTTCATTATTGTTCACTAATAATAGTGGAATCGCTGGCACAGAGTCAAAAAGGGATTCTGGCCTAACACCATTGACGAAAGAATCCAATAAATCCAATTATAACATCTAACAAGTTCTTATATGATTTCTAGTATAATCGGAAAACATTAAGCACAAACAAAATATCCGGAGACACCCTTGGAAGTATTAAGGGAATGAATGTTACTAACAGGTAGTAATAATAAGACCTATGCTTTATTTTGTTGCCCTCCATTTCATTAAGTAAAAAAAAAAATAATGATAAATAGAAAAAAATGATAATAAAATAATCAAAAGAAAGCCAATTAGCTATTCAATCTAACTAATATTGAATAAATGCCGGAGCGCTCATATACTTTCATGAGTCTGTATACAAAGTTTATTCCGCCCCTTCCCCAACAAAAAATTGAATTAGATTCCCTGTCCGATCTATTCCTATTCAATCTAATTCAAGACCCAGTCAGTAGACGGACACTACATTAGTAGTGGAGTCGAAGGACTATCATATCAAGATTTACCGATTCCTTTTCACTACTAGAATCTTTCCTTGAATCCGAGACGCAGGGATTTATAGCATTTTAAAGAATAAAACCTCCAGATGCTAAGAATTTAGCATCAAGCAAGTCTCAAGAGTCCTTTTCCCCCGCCTTCTTCTGCTGGAAAAAAATTGTCAAGTTTTATATCAACAAAAGGGAATAAGCTATTTTGTCGATCAGGCGACACCCGGATTTGAACTGGGGAAAAAGGATTTGCAGTCCCCCGCCTTACCGCTCGGCCATGCCGCCAAAACGATACAAAATAAATATATGAATGAGAATACACCCCCCAAAAAAAAAAGGGGGGTTCTAATTTTTTTTTATTTGTTTGTATCTTAAATTCTGTTTTCCTTAATCCCATTCTTAAAAGAGATCCTTCCCCCCCCTTTTTTTTTCTATTGAAAAAACAAACGTGCACTTTCAGTCACAAAAGCCAAAATTCAGGACAAATCGGAACCATTAACTATTAATTCATGAACGATTCTTGAATTTTAATTTCAAATAAGAATTTCCTAATGAGATAAGAAAATCCAAATTGAGACATAACTAATCAGTATTGATTTTTCAATCAAAAAAATCCTTTTCCATTTTAATTATAACAGCAATTATCAGTATATGTAAACCCTAGAACATAAATTGTTACACAGATATTATCTAATCGGGTATCTTATCCGTATATAATGCCTATAGGGAATTTTCAGGAAATTATCGTGCTTCCATTTTTTTTTTACAATTTTTCATTAAATAGATTGAATAGAAAATAAAAATTTAACACGACATGTACTGTCCCGAACGAATAGGGCTGCAATAAAGGAAGAGACATATATATAGATAGTTATAGCTAGAGTCATATCTGCGCATGTTTAATAAATCCAAGCCTTATTACGCACTTCAATCGTATTCTAAAAATTCTACTAAAAAAAAAATAGGTACAAATATCTCTCTTCTCTGCGAATTCGAATTCTTTTTTGAACAATTGAATCCGTGAAAAGGGTAAGTGCTAAAAAAATAAATTCTATATTGTTTCTGATTATTAGGTCTTTATCTCATCGAACAGATCAAATCCCGAATTCATTTATTTTTCTGGTATCCAATCGAATTGGAATATGTAATATCATAATAATGGTAGAAATTTAATCCATTTTTAGTTCGGATATTCTTTAAAAAACTCCATAAGTCTAGGTGGAATTTTTCAATTCCTTTCTTTATATTATATCCGTTTGTTGCAAATTCCAATTTGAGTATAAAATTCTATTTATTCCTCTGTTCATAGGTATTTCATACATTCCATATCCGGAGTTAGGTAAAATTTCATGTGATTCAGTAAAAAAAAAATAGAAATTCCATTATTGCTAAATCGATTCATATGATTCGATGAAGAATGAGAGCAAATAGTGGGATATTTTCTATAAATGGGGAAATT